ACCCGGTTGAAGCGTAATGATCATACGTTTGTAATGCATTGTATGTCCCTTAATAGATCGGACTCTTCTACCCTTTATCGGGAGTCTATGACTATTCATAGCTATTACCTTGACACCAAAGAAGAGTTCGACCCATTGCTTTATTTCTGTTCTAGTTGATCCCGATTCGACATTAAAAGTATATTGATTTTTCCCCAATAACCGAATACTTTTGTCTGTAAATACTGCATATTTTATTCCATTCATAAATATATTTTCTTCCCTATGAGTTCTAGTCTCAATAAGACTACTAGTTTTTTTATTATTCATATATATTTTATAGAATATACCACACCAATTCGTTATGTATGGATGATGAGATTCCATTGATACAGAGCCAATCGTTCTTTTTTCTCTGATAGATGGTCTGGATTCAAATCCTACTGAGAGGTCCAGTAGAGATCAGAAATTATTCCAATTAATTAAATTATTAATTATAATATTAGAAAATATATATATATATTAATATATAAATTATTGAAATTAATTATTTAAATAATAATCTAATTGAAGTTTAGTAATAATGAAGTTTAGTAATTAAATTTATTGAAATTAATTATTTAAATAATAATCTAATTGAAGTTTGAAGTTTAGTAATAATAATAATTGAAGTAAAGTATAAATTATTTAATAAATAATTTAATAAATAATTAATAATAATCTAATTGAAGTTTAGTAATTCTTGTTTTTGGAGAGAGGCTTTCATTGGGGTGCATCCAGTAGGAATTGAACCTACGACTTCGCCAATTATGAGTTGGGCGCTTTAACCATTCAGCCATGGATGCTTCGGGGGAATCCTCGTACCTGGTGAATAACCAAATTCCAATTGAAGTGAAATCTTTTAGATAAATCAATGCATTATAGGAGGTTTAAATACAAATGCATCAATTCAAACACTGGGTTTTCGAATTTAGAGAGATATTTAGAGAGATCCGGAATTCTCGCGATTTCTTATATTCATGGACTCAAATTAATTCCGCGGTATCTTTCATTCACATTTTTTTCTATCAAGAGAGTTTTATCAAACTCTTGGATTCCCGAATTTGGAGTATCCTACTTTCACGCAATTCACAGGGTTTAACAAGGAATCGATATTTCACGATCAATAATGTAGTATTCTTTGTAGTAGCGATCCTTCTATATCGTATTAACAATCGAAAGATGATCGAAAGAAAAAATTTCTATTTGACAGGACTTCTCCCTATACCTATGAATTCCATTGGACCCAGCAATGATAATAGATTGGAAGACTCAGAAGATTCAACCAATATCAATAGGTTGATTGTCCCACTCCTTTATCGTCCAAAAGGAAAAAATATATCTCAGAGATCTTTTTTCTCTGATAGATGGTCAGAACTTAATCTGGATTCAAATCCTACAGAAAGGTCCAGTAGAGATCAGAAATTATTAAAGAAAGAAGAAGATGTTTCTTTTCTTTTTTCTAGGCGATCGGAAAATAAAGAAATAGAAAATATAGTCAAAATAAGTATGTATTTACAAAAGACTGTCTCAATTCATCCTATTTCATCCGATCCAGGATGTAAGATGGTTACGAAGGATGAACTTGATAGTTCCAATAAGATTTCCTTATTGAACAAAAACCCACTTTTTGGTTTATTGCATCTATTCCAGTACCGGAACAGGGGGGGGTACATGTTACACCACTATTTGGAATCAGAAGAGAGATTTCACCAACTGGCGGATCTATTGAATCTATCAATAACCGAGCCGTATTTGGTGTATCATAAGCGATTTTCTTTTTCTATTGATTCTTTCAAATCGGATCCAAAACGATTCTTAAATGAGGTATTCAAAAATGAATCAAAAAAGAAATCTTTATTGGTTCTACCTCCTTTTTTTTATGAAGAGAATGAATCTTTTTATCAAATAGAAAATGATACTAAGAATCATAGAACTATAATGCAATACACGATCAACCAACATTTATCAAATTGGAAAAAGAGTAAGAAGAAAAGGTTCGATCCTCTTTTTTTGATTTCTCGAACCGAGGGATCCATGAATAGGGATCCTAATGCATATAGATATAAATGGTCCAATGGGACCGAGAATTTCCAGGAAAATTTGGACCATTTCATTTCCGAGCAGAATAGCCGTTTTCAAGTAGTGTTTGATCGATTACGTATTAATAAATATTCAATGAATTGGTCTGAGGTTATCGACAAAAAAGATTTATCTAAGTCACTTTGTTTCTTTTTGTCCAAGTTTTTTCTCTTTTTGTCTAACTCACTTCCTTTTTTCTTTGTGAGTTTCGGGAGTATGCCCGTTCATAGGTCCCAGATCCACATCTATGAATTGAAAGGTCCGAATGATCCACTCTGTAATCAGTTGTTCGAATCAATAGGTCTTCAAATAGGTAATTTGAAAAAAAGTAAAACCTCCTTATCGGATGACTACTATACTTCCCAAAAATCGAAATTATTGATCAATGGAGGACCAATAT